GTACAGCTCAAGCAAAAACACCCAAAATCGGTTGGAGGGGAAATGGTAGAAAGTTTGAAACTTTTTCATTTCCGATTCAATCTTCTCTGAAGATCCGAAGGAAGAAAAATCCAAAAGCTCGTCTTTGTGGTGATAATACCAAATTCTCAAGTCGGCTCCGTTGTCTTTATCTTCATCTTTACGGGCCTCTTGAATGCTCTCTTCCCTATTTTTTGTTAGAATGTGGACTTTTTTTCTGATTTGTTTTCTTTATTAGTCATTATTAATAGGAATTCTCTTGTTAAGACCCGCTGAATCGATTACAACCTCAGATGCATACTAGAACCACGATGATTCAATAAAAAGACGAAGCTAAGCCTAAAGATTCCTTGAGTAAGAATGATTGGATCATCACTTATTTCACGAATAGATAAATTGAAGAAAATCCAAAGAAACCTTTGGCTTTGAGTCAAAATAAGCATAAATGGTTGTTTAAAAGAAGAAATTGCGATTTCTAAATTTGAATTCGTTGAAAAAACTTTTAGGGGTCCGGCCGCGAGGTCTGAATATTAAGTATGAATCATAGTTAAAATAGTTCGGAATCTATTTCCTATATTCCGTGTTTCAGATACTCGAATAAATATCCGACGAAGTAGAACCGTCTCTCTGAAGATGACAGACCCCTTCTCTGTCCGATCAATAGGATCAATTATAACAAGTCACACACTCATATTCCAGAAAGACAGAACAAAATTCCACGATCGAACTACCAAAAGAGAACAGGCTAAAAATCCGAGCTCTAAAGGATTCATTTGGTATTGAAAAGCTAGGTTGGAGTTCTTATCGAGCTAATTCATTGAAATTCCATCCAATAAAACGGAAGAATTATAAATCTCCAAAATAATAGATAGAAATACCGCAAATAAGGCCATTGCGACACCCATCAAAGGGGTCGTTCCCCACCCCGGAGCGACTTTACCATATTCCGAATTCAATGGTTTTAATAAACTGCCCACATTCGTTCGTTTTGGACCGGATCGAGAATCGTTCTCAACAGTTTGTGTAACCATAAATCCTATTGTAGTCATTGAGATCTGTTGACTTTGTATACTCTTCCGTTGTAAATAAACGATCTTATCATAGATCCGTTGTGTTCTTGAAATTTTCTAATAATGGAAACAGCAACCCTAGTCGCCGTCTTTCTATCTGGTTTACTTGTAAGTTTTACTGGGTACGCCTTATATACCGCTTTTGGGCAACCTTCTCAACAACTAAGAGATCCGTTCGAGGAACATGGGGACTAGTTGAAGTAATGAGCCTCTCAATATGCAATATTGGGAGGCTCATTACTTCAATTGAAATCGAGATAATGAAAAGACTTTCATTTTTTAGTTGGAACTTTAGGCGGTTCTCTAAAAAAGATAGCGAAAAAAATGATCCCTAGCGTTGAGACTAAGAGGAATGTATAAACCAATGCTTCCATAGATTCGATCGTGATTTACAATTATAGCTTCCATACCTATTTGTTTTTTCTTTCTTTTATTGGGGACCATCTCCCGGCTACCGAAAGAGCAAGAGACAAAAAAACGGGGAGTCAAAGCAAGATTTCTCTGCTACCCTCTATCAATATCAAAATCACTAACAAATCATAAAAAGAAAATAGATTCGAAAGACATCAAAAGAAGGTTGGATCAGACTACTTGTCTTCTTGTAGTTGGATCTCCAAGTTTTTGGAAGGCTCCAAATTCTACTTGAGCATCCAAATCTGGGTCAATCCCAGCAAAAACATCTCTGAACAGGGTTCTAGCACCATGCCAAATGTGTCCGAAGAAGAAGAGCAAAGCAAATGAAGCATGTCCAAAAGTAAACCAACCCCTTGGACTGCTCCGAAAAACACCGTCGGATTTCAAAGTAGCACGATCTAATTCAAAAATTTCACCCAATTGAGCGCGTCTAGCATATTTTTTCACAGTTGCAGGGTCATTATAACTGACTCCATTGAGTTCGCCACCGTAGAACTCAACAGTTACACCGACTTGTTCGACACTATACTTCGATTCGGCTCTTCGAAAAGGAACATCCGCTCGAACAATCCCAGCTCCATCTACCAAAACGACCGGAAATGTTTCAAAAAAAGTGGGCATACGACGTACAAAAAGTTCACGACCTTCTTTATCTCTAAAGATAGGATGTCCTAACCATCCAACCGCTATTCCATCCCCGTTATCCATTGAACCCGCCCTGAATAATCCCCCTTTTGCCGGATTATTGCCGATGTAATCATAAAAAGCTAATTTTTCGGGAATTTTAGACCAAGCTTCTGATAAACTTTGATTTTCGGCTAACCCCGCACTAATTCGTCGATATATCTCTTGTTGGAAGTACCCCTGATCCCATTGATAACGAGTCGGTCCAAACAATTCGATCGGGGTAGTTGCTGAACCATACCACATAGTTCCGGCAACAACAAAAGCTGCAAAAAAGACAGCAGCGATACTACTGGAAAGGACCGTTTCGATATTACCCATGCGCAATCCCTTGTATAGACGTTGGGGCGGTCGGACGCTAAGATGGAATAGGCCTGCTAATATGCCCAATGTCCCAGCCGCAATATGATGAGAGGCTATTCCTCCCGGAACAAACGGATCAAAACCTTCCACGCCCCACGCTGGATTTACCGGTTGTACTTTTCCAGTTAGTCCATAAGGATCGGACACCCATATTCCCGGACCATACAAGCCTGTTACATGAAATGCACCAAAACCAAAGCAAGCCACCCCCGCGAGAAATAAATGAATTCCAAAGATCTTGGGCAAATCCAACGAAGGTTTTCCTGTACGTTCATCAGTAAATATTTCGAGATCCCAATACACCCAATGCCAGATAGCTGCTAAAAAGCACAAGCCCGAAAACACAATATGCGCTCCGGCGACACCTTCGTAACTCCAAAGACCCGGAGATGTTATAGTCCCTCCTGTGATACCCCAGCCACCCCATGAATTGATTATTCCTAAACGCGTCATGAAAGGTATGACAAACATACCCTGTCTCCACATTGGATCCAGAACGGGGTCAGAAGGATCAAAAACTGCTAATTCATACAGAGCCATCGAACCGGCCCAACCAGCAACCAGAGCTGTATGCATTATATGAACAGCAAGCAACCGGCCGGGATCATTCAATACGATAGTATGAACACGATACCAAGGCAAACCCATGAAAATACCCCTTTATCAAAGAAAAAAGACACTACGCAACTTTATTGCATTGGACACGACTATACTCTGCCGATGTTACGTCCCCCGAGGAGAGGGCGATTAGTTCAGAGCAAGGGTTCAGAATTTGTTTGATTCTATTAGGAAGAATGGAACAATTTCGTTCGTAGGAAAAAAGAGAAGCAGATTTATTCTATACTCGATAAGTACCAATACGCAATGGGCCGCGCGATGCCTTTTCTATAAACGAATGTGCCCATCCTTGTTCATGATTACAGGGGCCTAGTTCTACGAATTGATCTTATTCATTCTGTCTTTCTTTATGCATTTTTGATAAAGAACAATATTATAAAAACAATAAAACCCTTCTTACGTTTTCACATCTAAAGTATAATATTTTTTTATTTTTTCTTTCATTTAATGCCTGTTGGTGTGCCAAAAATACCTTATGATATTCCTGGCGACGACGAAGACGAGGAAGCAACTTGGGTTGACTTATAGTGCGACTTGGCAGATCTATTGGGTCATATGGGCTTTCCCCCTTCTCTCCCCGATCAAGAGATCCTCTATTTCGCCCAAAAAAGATGAATTGGATCATCAAAAATTTGGAGCGTGAAGTGCAATTAGATCCTTTTTTTAAGGGGATTCAAATTACTATTATCAATTTAAATAATTTATGGCTGGCTCGGTTGGACTACGAAATTGAAATATCCAGACTTCGTTTAAAAAAACCAATTGGTAATATATCTACCATTACTCCTTATAAATTATAAAGGGATTCCTCTTTCTAAAGAAATCTTCTTTGGAAATAGAAGTGATTTTAAACTGTTCTCTTAATCAATCGAGTAATATGTATAAAGACCTCAAATATTTGCCGGACTGTACGGATTGAGAAAAAAGAAGTGGTAAGGGGAGTATTTGTCCTATATGTGCAAATCGAAGGCGGGCAGCTCTTTACCCGGAGTAGAGTATAAACCTAAAAAGAGTAAGATAAAAGAGGCCCAGTTTGGAACAAGAAAATGACATCGTGATTTGGATTGGATCTCGATGAAAGAATACATCAATGAAAAGTGAATTCGATCCGTTTAATGAATTCTTTTTTCTAAGGAAAGGAATCAAAACTCATCTTTATTGAAAAATCGAAGACAAATTAGGAGTCAGTAAAGAGCATGCTCTGAAATCCGAAAGGGGATTGGAATATACACATTGATTTTTTTGCAAATTTTTTTGAACCGTATGCGCCAAACGGCGCCTGTACGGTTCCTACGGAATACAATTTTAACCTAATCGACCGACTTTATCGAGAAAGAGCACTTTTTTTATTCAAAGACCTTAGTCCCGAGACGGCGAATCACATTGTCGGTCTTATGATATTTCTGAATATCGACGATTGTAACCAAGAGCAATTTTTATTTATAAACTCGACGGGTGGAGGAGTAATGCATGGGCTAGCTGTTTATAATGCGATAAATTTTGTGCTACCAGATGTACATACACTCTGTCTGGGAGTAGCCGCTTCAATGGCAGCTTTTGTCCTGGCCGGAGGCTCACAGACTAAACGTATAGCATTCCCTAACGCTTGGCGCCAATGAGGTTTTATTTGAAAGAAAAAAGACGACTATGCCTTCGCCATATGAAAAATGAATCTCCATATGCAATATGAATAAAAAAGTAATAATAGCATGGCACTTTGAATTCGATATACAAAAGTTTTTTTCAAAGCATTAGATTTTTTATCGAGAGAGTAGTATGAGATAAAAGGTATTTCCGATGTGTTCTTATCGATCGGCAGTGCAGTTCAGCGTCACAAACTTTATTTTCACACGGCAGATCTCTTAATAATATTTATGTTCGGAACTAGTGAAAAAAAGATTCTTTTTTCCTTAGGGTATTTGGGTATTTAATCAAATAAAAAGCAACTTTGGGATTGCTTAATCATAGACAAAAACGAAATATAGAAAGCAACGGAGCCATCATAGTAGTTTTTAACTCCCACGAAAGGAAGGGTGGTAATTTGATCATTTTCCGATCGGGGTCTAATCAATCCTATTTTTCTCTTTCGTTGGGGGACGTAAGGATCAATTTTATTCTAGAGCCGTATGCAATGCATAGAAAGATGCCTGTACGGTTGTTCAATTCTATCTTTTTTCTTGCTATTCTTTTCTCTTTCTTTTATCTTCCCTTCATCATGTACAATAGAAAAACCTTTTATTTTGTTATATCATCAGGGTAATGATCCACCAACCTACTAGTACTTTTATTCAAGGCTACATGGAACAGGTAATCATGGACACAGATTTGGTGCTAAAACTACGTGAAGAGATCACAAATTTTTTTGTACAAAGATCGCACAAACCTTTCTGGATGGTCTTCGAAGACATGGAAAGAGATGTTTTTCTGTCACCAGAAGAAGCCAAAGCTTATGGAATTGTTGATTCTGTAGGGTTTCAAGGGCTTCAAGAGCTTCAAGGGCGTGAAGGGCGTAAATGATACTAGCCTGTATTTCGCGCAAATCCCTAATTTGAGATTACCCCTACCGACCGAGTTGACTCGGAATAATCCGGTTAAGTCGGAATAATCCGGTTAGGATGGATCTAAACCATCCAATTATATCTATATCTATGATTCAACATGCCAACTATTAAACAACTTATTAGAAAGACAAGACAGCCAATCAGACATGTCACAAAATCGCCCGCTCTTAAGAGATGCCCTCAACGTCGAGGAACGTGTACTAGGTTGTATGTGCGACTCGTTCAGATCATGAGCTAGAACAAAGGAAAGCGAACAAGTTTCCTGTATCAAAGGTCAGTACCGGTGAATAGGCTGGAATGAAAAAATGAACTCTATTTACTATCTAAAAAACGAAAATGGATCATATGCCTTTCATTGTGTAGGAAATTTATGGTTTCTCGTGGTGTAAATTCAATCACCTCAATTTAAGAATTCTCCATTGGTAGCAAATGCTTATCCATTAAGCGGAGGAACTCTTGGTTTCAATTTCAAAGATTAGGCCACCCTCTTGTAAGAACGGACTAACAGGGTCAGCTATCCAGCCAACCCTCATAATTAAATACCGTTACTGTATAGGTAGATCTCGTTGTGAAGACCTAGTTACTGGATAATTCATGGGTAGAGCTAAAGAATGTGAACTATACAAGTTCCCAATAGCATTAATTAAAGGCTCCGGTGTATAGAGAAGACCTCACCGTTTAAGAAGTAACCATAGAAACGATGGAATCCACTATTGCTTTAGAATTTATATTTCTTATTATCTTTTTAATACCTAGTAGAATCCAATTTCAAATTGTGAGGTAAAACAAAGGTCTCGAAAAAAATAAAAAATCGTGGTCGGGAAGGTTATCGTAGCCAAAGCCATTGGAATTTTGAGTTTATACATTGGAAAAACTCATTGGGTTATTAATAGACTCGGAAGGTGAAAAAAGAATAACTGCAAGAACGGAAATCAATTAGTTATTCGACAAAGTTTGATTTATGTATATTCAATGACCAGAACTAGACGGGGATATATAGCTCGGAGACGTAGAACAAAAGCACGTGCATTTATATCAAGCTTTCGGGGAGGTCTTTTAAAGACTCAACAAGACATAAGAGCTTTGGCTTCGTCTCATCGGGATAGGAATGGGCAAAAAAGAAATTTTCGTCGTTTGTGGATCACTCGAATCAATTCAGTAATTCGTGACGAATGGGTATATTATAACTATAGTAAATTCATCCATGATCTATACAAGAGACAGTTGCTTCTTAATCGTAAAATACTTGCACAAATAGCTATAGCAAATAAAAACTGTCTTTATCTAATTTCCAATGAAATCATAAAAAAAGAAAATTGGAAGGAATCTGCCGGAGTAATTTAAACGGAGTTCCCCGGAGAATGACCTCCGGGAAAGTAGAGTTAAAATGAATCAAAAAAGAAATAGGACTCAACACTTTCAATCAAAAATTTGGAGTTTGACTTCTGAATCCGATTTTTTATTTGTTTTTGTCTTACGAAACGAGAAGCAAAGCCGGTCCGGATTGTCGGATTTTTGCACAAAGCATCAATCTGCGTTTGAGTTCGGGTGTTAATTTTCATTCAAGTGACGAAAGAGTAAGCCTATTTTTTTTGTCTCTGACGGTCGCCTTCTATTTCTGTGTGTTTCTCACAGTCGACTTATATTTCTTTCCGTCTGGCTTATATTTCTTTCCGTCTGGCTTATATTTCTTTCTGTCTGACTTATAGTTCTTTCGGACTCTCGCGGTCGACTTGTTTCTTTCACCGGGTTTCTCATTAGTAATAAAAGGTAAGGAAGATAAAATACGAGCTTGTTTTATAGCAAGAGTCATTAATCGTTGTTGTTTCAAGGTCAATTTATTTACCCGTCTAGATAATATTTTTCCTTGCTGACTAATAAATCGACCGATTAAACTCATGTTTCTATAATCAATTCGATCCCCCGATTGGATCGGGGGCAAACGCCTACGCAAAGATCGCTTGGATTTAAGAAAAGGTCGCTTGGATTTAAGAAAAGGTCGCTTGGATTTAAGAAAAGGTCGCTTGGATTTATCCATGGTTTGTTTAATTTATTTCTTTAAACCGAAAATCCTATTTCGGTTGGATCTAGAAAATGAATTAGAATACATAAAAACAATAGGATTTTCTTTCTATTCAAATTATCTTAGCAATAATTAGCATGGCATTTTTCCTCCTCCTCGGGAGGGTGCAAGTGCTCGGTTCGAGCTATTTCGTTATCTCCCCGTGAATCGTATGCTTGTAACAATATGGACAGAATTTTCTCAATTCCAATCGATTAGGCGTATTGTGCCGATTCTTTTGAGTCATATATCTGGAAATGCCTTTTGATGCCTTATTAACACCCTTTCGAACACAAGTAGTACATTCTAAAATAACTGTTATTCGGATATCCTTACCCTTGGCCATGAACCTCCTTTGGATTTTTTATTTACTCAACGCTTTTCCTTTCGATTCGAAATGAAGAAGAAAGAAAAAAGTAGAAGTTGCTAACTTGAACTCACATTATGAAAAATTTTGCTACAATCAATATATCCAAATAAGATCCAAAGATTTCGCAACGATATTTCAAATCACAGTACACGATTTCGTTTAAGTATCTTGTATAATACTCTTCGCTAGACCCACATTTTATAGTCTACTTCCATTCCTCTATTATTCTATTATTCGAATTTGAATCCGAATCCCACAGCCGTTGAATCCACTTTTCTTCTTTCTCTTTCCTCCCTTATTCTAAAAATCAGAAAAAATAGAGAAAAGAGAAATAGAGAAAAGAAAAATAGAGGGGGAGACGTGATTAGTGACAGCTATTTCATTGTAGTTCTAATCTTCTTTATTCTTTTCCACGTCGCTAACTAGAATGAAAAAAAGGGGAATGTCAACGCATCCGGGAAAAAACGATTAATCTCTATCAACAGACCTGCTAAAGACGCGAACCATAGCGCACTTAGTACCGGTGCCACGGAAAGATATGTTTTTAGATCTCGCATTGAAAACCCCCTTCATTTTATTGTAATACATAATGATAATACATATATGATCAGATGCATAGGTAGTTAACGACCACTTTTAATTGTACTAGAATTGTCCGCGGAATTTCTAATTCAAATTGACATGTACAATGATCCCGTAACTATATTCCCTATTTTTCTTAAAAGATAAGATAAAAACGTCCTTTTCGTCTCGAGCATTCCCCAAAAATAGTCATTGAATTTTCCAACAGATTCCGTTCCATTTTTCAAATGGATAAAATTTTTTTATGAATCTTAATGCATATTAATTATATGTTAAATGAGACCAAAAGGACGAAATGGACAGATAAATTCTATATATATATAGAATCGATAGACGAAAAAACGATGTGGAAAACAAGACGGGAATTCTCTACAATGACACTGTAGACTAATTGGAGGGATGTAGCGCAGCTTGGTAGCGCGTTTGTTTTGGGTACAAAATGTCACAGGTTCAAATCCTGTCATCCCTACCTATAACTACTCGAGAGAGCAGTAACGGGGGATTCGGTGAAATCGAGTCAAATTGGACAGATATAATCTTTCATTCTTATGATCCTATGTATAGTCTATCCATGATGTATTGAACTTACAAAAAGAATCCAACCCTTTTCTTTCCAGTCTTATCTGTTTTGATAAGAAAGCGCTCTTAGTTCAGTTCGGTAGAACGTGGGTCTCCAAAACCCGATGTCGTAGGTTCAAATCCTACAGAGCGCGAGTCCGTTCTTCTTAGATTGAACGAGCGTCACTAACTCGAATAGCAATTTGAATTTGACCTCCCGAAAAGGAGGTCAATCAAAAAACGCAATATTAATTAATCAAAGGTCCAACTGATCGCCGCGCCTGTATTGTAAATAGGCAGTTACAAATAATCCAGCCAAAGTAATAGGAATTAGACCTAAGACGATTCCAAATAGAAAAACTTCAATCATTTCAAGTTGTTTGAAAGGAGAAAAAAAGAGGTAATATCTCTCCCTAAATATTAATCCAAATTACCATCAATCTCAATGACCAAGAATTGGCAATTGACCCGGTAAGTAATTTTAGAGTACACAGAATTTCGCAGAAAGATTTATTTTTCTGAGTTTTGCGCAGTTCAAATCTGAATTTCAAATAAGTCGTATTTTGCTCAGCCCGATATAGAAAGCTGCGGTTATAGTTAAAGCCGCTAGTAGAAAACCGAAATAACTAGTTAGGGTAGGCATAAAGGAGCTCAATGAAATCTGGTCTTTTTCTACATATATTTCTAAAAAAACACTTAC